ATAACACGACCCAAGTAAGCCTCGCTCACGGGTATCTGAGCAATTCTTCCTGTTGCTTTTACAAAACTTCCCTCTTGTATCATCAGCCCATCGCCCATTAATACAATCCCAACATTTTTGGATTCCAAATTCAGAGCAATACCTCTAGTCCCTTCTGCAAATTCAACTAATTCACCTGACATTATTTCACCAAGACCTATAATACGAGCAATCCCGTCCCCCACTTGAACTACGCGACCTATATTCTCAATCCCTACTTTCCTATTATATTGTTCAATACGTTCGCGGAGAATTTTATTAATTTCGTCGACTCGAAGGGTTGCCATTAGTGTTTCTTGAATCTTTTTTTTTCGGAAGCAAGGGGAAAAATAATGCCTAAATTCTAAACGAAAGTAGAAGTTCAAGGCCTAATAAATTTAATTATTTCTTCCATTCTATGGCCCCGAGAATGCCAATATTAGCACGAATCGTACGAAAATGTAATTCGGTATTCAAACAACTATTCAGAGTTCCTAGAGCTCCTTGTACGGCTTGTTGGAAAACTCGCTGTCGGACCTGATTCATCGCCCTTTGTTTTTCAAAATAAAGGGTTTCGTTTTTAGACTTTTCTAATTGTTCCAAACTAGTAGAAGTGGCATTAATCAAATTTTCTTTTTCTCGTTCTATCTCAGAGTATCCATTCATTCGATACTCAGCTGCCTCTAGTTCGACTTTCTCTAATCGAAGCCGAGCTTTTTCGAGTTGTTCAAGGGTCCCTCTACGTAATTCTTCCGAATTTTGAATAGTACTTAGGATCCTCTGTTTTCGATTATCTAATAAATCTTTTAATGAAAGTGGATTATCTTGCTATTAAGTTTACAACTTTTATGATCTCTTCCCGAACCAAACAAGAATCTTTCGATTCATTTGGCTCTCACGCTCTTTTTTTTTGCTATGTATTAATTATGGTATGGTTATTTCCATATCTTTTTTTTATATAATGTAATGAGCCTATCCTCTATCCCCTCTTTTCTGTTTGTATTTCAATATACCAAAATTTATATAAAACTAGAAAAATATTAAGAGGACTCTTCCGACTAGATAAAAATCATCATGGTCAGCAAAGTTGTTTCTTTGTTTGTGTTTGCTCTGTTAATTAATAATTTCAATTTCATTAAGAAAAACTAACTAAATAAAAGGAAAATGCAAATTGATAGAATTCCTTTTTTTCTTCAAATCCAATCCAAAAAATTTTTCTTTTTTTATACATAGGTCGTCGATTCGGCATTGAAAAAAGGGCAGGGCGCCCCTCTAGTATAGTAAATAGTTATCGATATGAGTGTTCTATATCAGATAAATTCTACACTAGCTATTTCCCGTTTAAAGCATTTCGATACTAATACTAATATAGTTGTAGAAAGAGTACCCCTTTTGCCTGGACTTCAAGCAGTTTAGCTTTAACCGTGTTAATGGTCTCGTATTATTGGTCTATAGAGAATCAAAGTCAATTTCCCAATTAGTCGCGAAATGCTATGGTTCTTCCATATGATTTCTGAAGTTATTCAGAAGTAATTCGTCGAGATCGTGCACCTTTTTTTAGTTATCCTAAAATAAAAAACATTCTAAAGTGCAGCCGGATGGATCCAATCTATTCTTGAAATAAACAACTCGCACACACTCCCTTTCCAAAAAAAATCAATACACCAACCACTATAGTTAGATTTATTAGATTTGTTGCTAAAATATCGGTATTAAGCCCGAAACTCCCCGCGAATGGCCAGTGAGCTAAAAAAACGAAAAAATAGGTTACATTTTTCATATGCTCTCCTCTTATAGATAGGACGAATAAAGAAGAAAGTTTTTCGATCACTTACACTTACTTCGCTCGCCCTTTTTTTTTTGATCAGTTTTTTTAATGCAATTTTTTTTTAATGCAAATAGATTCAATCTAATAATTTCTTTTAGATTAAGTCTTAGGTGTCGTTTGACCTGTGAAAGATTTCCTTTGTTGAAATGCTCCCAAAATTCCTAAAATAAAAGGAAAAAGACTTTCCACTGTCCTAAACTAAGGACGGGAAGGAAGAGGGCAAACATATCCTCTAAATTGATCATGCTCAAATCAGCCCTTCCTGGGGTTCCCGGGGTATTGTCTGTCCTAATAAATAAAGAATTCCCGGAATAATATAATAAATAGGATTAAATTATTAATATACTTGGAATTATAGAAGCAAATACCTATTTATTTACTAAAAAAAGAAAAAAGTATCTAACCTAAAGGACTCATTTTCTTTTTTAGGATTAAACAAAAGGGTTCGCAAATAAAAGGGCTAGTGCCACAACCAGTCCATAAATTGTTAAAGCTTCCATAAAAGCTAGACTAAGCAATAAAGTACCTCGTATTTTCCCTTCTGCTTCTGGCTGTCTCGCAATACCTTCTACAGCTTGTCCTGCAGCAGTACCTTGACCAACTCCAGGCCCAATAGAAGCAAGCCCTACGGCTAATCCAGCAGCAATAACGGAAGCAGCAGCAATTAGTGGATTCATGGTGAGTTCCTCGTGTAAAAAAACAAATGGTTAAGGATACAATCAACCAAGAAATTATTACTTATAACTTCTAAGCTCTATTGGGTAGAAGTAACTAAAAAGTACAAATTGAAATGATAATCGAAATCGTCCGAACTACTTCGAGATCTCGTTTTTAGTTTCTAATCATTAGAAGTTTGTGTAAATCCATAAGATTCTTATTATTCCATTTCTCTTTCTTTCCAACCAACCACTTTTTCATTCCATCCTTTTTTTTACTCTTCGATATCTTTGAGTTCCCTTTTTTTCCCCTTCATCTAATCCATAATAAAAGACGAAATACAGGAAGAACCCCTATGGAAATCGAACTAACCCAAATCCAATAGGAATCAAATCAAGATATACAATTGCTAACAAAATGCTGGATAGAAGTGAATATGGAATCCAATTCCATATAGAAGGGAATTCTATATATCGGATTAGATAATGAATCTAACTTAGGAAGAAAAAAAATCCCATATACATATGTTTGTTCTATTCTGTTTGCGTATTTTCTCATTTTCTATTGAATCCGATTCCAAAATCATTCCTTAGAAAGCCGCATAAAAGATGGCAGTCTTATAGACATTAAGGATATAGATCTAACCGGATTCCGCCCCCTTGAATGCATATATACTTTACCAATTCCGTAATAAAGTCTAGTCTATTTTCTCTCCTACAACTCTAGGTTGTATATTCATACACATTTCGAACTATTTAGTTTTCCAACCAGAGAAGAAGGATTATCTGGAACCATGCATGAATTGGGCTAAGCTAAAAAAAGACTATTTCGAAAACTAGTCAATTCAATGATGACCTTCCATGGATTCACCTATATAGGCTGCCGCTAACGTTGCAAAAATAAGAGCTTGAATACCGCTTGTAAATAATCCAAGAAACATGACCGGTATGGGGACTATTAAGGGGACTAAAGAAACAAGAACAACAACGACTAACTCATCTGCCAATATATTTCCGAAAAGTCGAAAACTAAGCGATAATGGTTTTGTGAAATCTTCTAGGATGTTAATTGGTAAAAGGATTGGGGTTGGTTTAATATATTTCTCGAAATAACTCAATCCTTTTTTGCTAAGACCCGCATAAAAATATGCCGCTGATGTGAGTAAAGCTAAAGCAACAGTAGTATTTATATCATTCGTGGGCGCTGCTAATTCCCCATGGGGTAACTCTATAATTTTCCAAGGTAAAAGAGCACCCGACCAATTCGAAACAAAAATAAAAAGGAACATAGTTCCAATAAAGGGAACCCAAGGACCATATTCTTCTCCAATCTGAGTTTTGCTCAAGTCTCGAATAAACTCAAGGACATATTCGAAGAAATTCTGGCCGTCGGTCGGGATAGTTTGTGGATTCTGAACAGCTATGATAACTGAGCCTAGCAAGATAGTAATTACGACCCAAGAAGTGATGAGTACTTGAGCATGAATTTGGAAACCTCCTATTTGCCAATAGAAGTGTTGGCCTACTTCTACACCCGATATATCGTATAACTCCTTGAGTGTTTTAATGGAACATGGTGTAATATTCATATTGTCCTCTGATAAAAATGGAACTTCAAAAAAGGAATTCTTTTGATTCAACCATCTCTTTCTCAACTCAGCAACTTGAAGTATTAATCTTATATTTGGAATACCAAGAAATCATATCAGATCATAATATATAGCAATACCCTCTAATATATATCAATATTTCTTCTTTTATCTATGCAAAACAAAAAAGAATAGTAACTGATCCCATAAATCCACGGAGTTGCTCAAGAATTAACTATTCTTCTTAATCTTAATCAACGATTTCTTATATGGAGAGAACGGCCTTCACAAATTGCAAATACTAATTTGTTAAGAATCAATCGAATTGAAGTCATAGTATCATCGTTGGCAGGAATCGATATATTCGCGAGATCTGGGTCACAATTTGTATCGACTAAAGAAATAGTAGGAATCCCCAAAATGTCACATTCCCGAAGAGCTATATACTCTTTTTGCTGATCAAGGACGATCACAATGTCAGGCAACCTCGTCATATATTTGATCCCGCCGAGATATCTTTGCAAGGTAGATAATTTTCTCTTTAAGATTGCCACATCTCTTTTTGGGAGATGGTGGAATTTTCCCGTCTTTTCTTCTGCTCTTAAGTCTCTAAATTGAGAAAGTCTAGTTTTGGTAATCGACCAATTCGTTAACATACCACTGAACCACTTTTTATTAACATAATGACAACGAGACCTTATTGCAGCTGATGCTACTAAATCCGCTGCTCTTTTTTTGGTACCAATAATTAAGAAGCTTTTTCCCTGACTTGCTGCATCAAAAACTAAATCACAAGCTTCTGATAAAAAACGAGCCGTTCTAGCGAGATTTGTAATATGAGTACCTTTCCGCTTTGCCGAGATGTAAGGTGCCATTTTAGGATTCCATTTCTTAATACCATGACCAAAATGAACTCCCGCTTCTATCATCTCTTTCAAATTGATATTCCAATATCTTCTTGTCATTTTTTCCACACTTCCTTTTTTTTGTCTTACCGTTACGGAATTGATTTCTTTTTGAAGATTAAGAAAGAGCCGAAATAGCTTGAAATAAATAATAATTGTTTCGATGGAACCTTCTACACTGACTTCTTTTACTTATTAAAATTAAAATATTAAAATACAGTTAAAATACAAAATCTAAAATCTGACCTATTAGCATTCTAAGGTCAAAAGTCTAGTTTAAATTAAACTAAAAAAAATAAGGCTATGTATCCTTAAATCGTATAAATGGAGGTAAATCGGGGTTCTGATGTCTCAGAGAAATTGTTTGTTACATTAGAATCAGAAGAAACTAATTCTGTATGGAGAAACAAAATATCTCTCATTTCCGATGCGAATAGATTTTTTTTTTGAATTTCGAAATAAAGGTTCTTGTCTTGTGGGGAACCATGCACAAATTTTTGGAATCCGGTACCAACAGGTATAATCCCCCCCAGAACTACGTTTTCTTTCAGGCCTTTCAACCAATCAATACGACCTCGTAGGGCAGCTTTTGCTAAAACTCGAGCAGTTTCTTGAAAACTTGCTTCAGATATAAAACTTTGGGTATTCAGGGAAGCCCTTGTTATTCCTAATAAGATTGCCCGATAATAGATCGATTCATCCAAAGCCCGCCCTACTCGTTCTGCTCGCAATAGTCCTATTAATTCCCCTGGTAAAAAAACATTAGACATTCCATCTTCGGAAACCCGTACTTTTGATGTTACTTGGCGTATAATAATCTCTATATGTCTATTATGGATCTGTACCCCTTGGGATCTATAAACCTTTTGGATCTTATTAACCAAAGAGATACGACTTTGAGCTATGGTTAGCTCAGCTCCAATCAAGAATCCCCAGGGAACCCCAAGAATTCTTGGTATATGGTCATTCCAATCCTCAATTCTCCTTTCGAGATTCGGCGATAGTGAATCAATTGAACGCGCTTCGAAGATTTGTTCTACTTTTGGAAGACCCTGCGTTATATCACTAGATCTCGATTTTTCATATATAAAGGTAACTAACCTATCTCCTTTGTAAAGTGTTTTTCCATAATGACCATGAACAGTTGCTCCTATAGTGGCCAAATAAGGTTTAGCTGCTCTTATAACAAAAGAGTCCATATTAACAATGAAAATTTGACCAGATTTTTTTATGTGCGATTTAAATAGACATACATTTTCGCAAATAAATTGCCCAAGGCGAATTATTGCCAATGTCTCTTCCCGCGAGTTATGATGGAGAAAGTGCCAATTCAAATAGAATGGATCCAACACGATGTTACTGTCGAAATTGGAAATCCTTTTATTTTCATCTATTAAAGAGTATTTAAGTCCTTGAAGTACTTGGAAGATTTGTTTCAAATTGTCAAGGAACAAGTATTTTTTTAACAAGATCCGATTATGCGTTAATAAATAGTAAGATGAAGAAAAATTCGATATACTAGGTGCAATAACGCCTAAGAGCCCAAAAATATCTCGAATAGGAATTCTAGGATTCGATTCTTTTGCCGCATTGGGATATTTGGAATTCTTGAATAAACCAATTCGCGAAGAGTTGGATGCCGACAAAATCATCAAAGACGGGTATTCTTTATTTCGATTCAACAAGGTGCCAATAGTTTCTTGATGTTGGCTAAGTGATTGAATCTTCCCCTTGGAATTGGTATTGTTCCGATCTAAACTATTATTGGGAATGGGCCCTGCACTTGTCATATGATACCTTCTTCGTGTATACGAAATAGTGGACTTGACTAACTCAATTCTTAGGAACTCCCGAATCAGATCATTTGTTTTTACCTCAACAAGGGAAGCACGAGCCCCCTCTTTTTCTTCTTGTTTCCAATTCACTACTAAGCAAGTTCGAACGAATTGACTATTCGTGTGATAAATTCTTTGAGTTAACTTGCTATTTTCATGAGAAATAAAATTGACAAGTCGAAGTTGGAGATTATCCTCTTCTTGCAGGAGATCTTGCGGGAAAAGTTTTGCGAAATTTCTCCCTTCGTTTATTTCATATGCGACTGCAGGTCGAACCGAAACAAAATATTTTTCCTTGCTTTTGAGAATTTTTTTCCGTTGAACATAAACCCAATTTTTCCTTTTTTTTGATTCTTTAAAATCTTTTTTTTCTTTTTCTGGTGGTATCAAACTGCCACCTAATATCTTATCTGCCTCTTCAAGAAAATGAATATCTCCGGAAAAAATTTGGAGTTCCGTATGGCTTTTTTTTCTCTTCACTCGGACCAATCCACCTAGTCGACTTCTTGTATTTTTTGTGAGTTGTGTATCCACTCCTATAATACTATTGTCAAGTACCTTTAGTGACGAGGATCTCGGCAAGATATGCAGTTCTTGAAGAATGAAAAAAAACCGCTCTATTTCTTTTTGGTATTTTAGACTCAATTCTTTTGTTCCCCGATGCTCAATAAAACCCTCTTTTTTTAACATGGAATCTTCCTCTGGGCTCCCATATTCGTCCTCTGAGTCTTCCTCTGAGTCTTCCTCTGAGTCCTCTTCTAAAGTCCCATATTCGTTCTCTGATTCATCTTCAGGGCTCCCATATTCTTCTTCTGAGTCTTCCTCTAGAGTTCCATATTCGTCCTCTCGGGTGTTATATTCGTTCTCTGAGCTCCCGTATTGTTCTTCTGAGTCTTTCTCTAGAGTCCTATATTCGTCCTCTAGGATCCCATATTCAGCTTCTAGGGTTTCATATTCGTTCTCTAGAGTCCTATATTCGTCTTCTAGGATTTCATATCTGTCCTCTCGGGTTCTATATTCGTTCTCTGGGCTCTCATATCCGTTCTCTGAGTCTTCCTCTCGGGTCCGATATTCTTCCTCTAGGGTCCTATATCTAAATTTAACAATTCCAGAACCCTTTTTATCCTTTCTGTATCGTGGATCGTCAAAATAAGCAAAAATAGTATTTCTACGTAAAACACCCATAAAGGGTATTTCAATCGAAATCCCAAAACAAGATATTAGCTCTTTTTCTTGTTCTTGATGATATTGTAATGGAATGACGAACCTATTTCTTCGCTTTTTCGCCAACAAATCCGAATTATCTTGAAGAATAGAAGGATAGATAAAATTCCAATGACTGTTGGACACGATTCGATTTGGCGTTAAATAATCAAGAATTTCCCTATCTTTTTTACCAAAAGTATCCAACAGTCTAGGGCTTACTTGATCATTAACCATTGAGAGGTCAAAGATATATCTTCCGTCAACAGAAAAAGAATAAGTATTCATTTGATCTTGATCCTTGTGGAGCGAAAAAGATGCTATACTAGATTCACACATACTTACTGACAATATCCATAAATGGCTTGTTTTTGGTAATCGACGAAGATTACCATATTGATATTCGGGCGCATGGTAAACATCAGTACTCCAGTGCATTTCCCCGTCTGATTCGGAATAAATATGCTTTTGTACCTTTTCTTTAAAATGCAAAGTGGATGTTCCGGCACGAATCTCCGCAATTACTTGTTCGGATTCTACATATTGATCGTTTTGCACTAGAATCAAGCTTTTTGACGGAATATTCACACTATGTAGAATAGCCTGACTCTGAATAGTTACATGCAAGTCTATATAGCATAGAAAAGCAGGCTGCCCATGACGGGTACGTGTGGGGTGAACCAAATCCTCATTGAATTGGATTTTTCCATTCGAGGGGGATCGTACAAGGTCGGCAGTGCCCCCCGTGAATACTCCACCTGTATGAAAAGTTCTTAATGTTAGTTGAGTCCCGGGCTCCCCAATTGATTGACCCGCAATAATACCTACAGCTTCCCCCAATTCGACCAGATCGCCATGAGTGGGACTCCGCCCATAACATAATTGACAGATCCAAGATGTGCTCCGGCAAGTAAAAGGAGTTCTAATATATATTGGTTGTGCTCGAAACGGTTGTGCTCGAAAGGCTGTTATGAATCGATTAACTAATCCAATTCCAATATCTTGATTTCGAGCAGCAATGCATCGTAAACCGATATATATATCGTCTGCTAATACACGACCAATTAGTGTTTGGACAAAAAGTTTTTCCGTCATCCCCTTTTGAGGACTCACAGAAATACCTCGTATAGTACCACAATCTCTTCTACGCACAATAATATGTTGCACTACTTCAACAAGTCTACGTGTAAGATATCCAGCATCCGCTGTTCGTACAGCAGTATCTACAACTCCTTTGCGGGCTCCGTAGCAGGAAATTATATATTCTGTCAAAGAAAGTCCCTCGCGTAAATTGCTTTGAATAGGTAAATCAATCATTTGTCCTTGAGGATCCGCCATTAACCCTCTCATACCTACTAATTGGTGTACCTGGGATGCATTTCCTCTGGCTCCTGAAAAGGACATTAGATAGACTGGATTAGAAGGATCCGTTATCCGAAAATTCGAATTCATTTCTTGTTTCAAATATTCACTTGTAGCATACCATATCTCAACAGATTGGCGTAATTTTTCTACCGCGTGTACAGCCCCATAATAATAGTGTTTCTCCAAAAGAAAACTCTGCTGTTCCGCGTCTTGGACTAACCACCCTTTAGAGGGTATTGTTAAAAGATCTTCAATTCCTAAAGAAATCGATGTAGTAGTGGCTTGATGGAAGCCCAGAGTCTTTATTTGATCCAGTATATGGGATGTATATCCCATTCCGAAATGATCTATTAATCTGCTAATAAGTCGTTTCATAGCAGTTCCGTCTATCTCTTTATTATGAAAGACCAGGTTGGCCCGTTCCGCCATACATAAGTACCCCCCTTTTTTGGCTGAGTAGGATTCGACAATTGCTGAGTAGGATTCGACAATGGGCCTGAGTCAGTGATTCGAAAACTTAATTTACCCCTTTTCCTCATGGATTTGGACGGCAAAAAAGATGGTACTTGCGAAATCGGAATGCCCCCCGAAAAGGGCATCACCGAATCTAACTTCCTTGTTTAGATAGTGTATGAATAGGCTCGACTAAATCCGTGTATGGCTTCCTCTATTTCTCTATAAAAAGAAATATGACCAAGAGTAGTTCGAATGTATATAGAACGGGTTTCTTTTTTTCTATTTCCCACTATTAGATAGTGGGCATAAATCTCATGATAAGTCCCAAAAGATTCATATTGAACTTCAATCGGAACTTCTGTTGACCCAATGACGCGTTGATCTAGTTTCCATCGAAGCCACAAGGGACTGTTTAAACCAATTCGTTTCTGTCTATAAGCTCCCAGTGCATCATAGGAACTAGAAAAATGGGGTTCTTTATTCTTCGTATACTTATAATAATTATTCTTATTGTAATTTCCTTTTTTATTTGGAGAGTTTCCGCAACTATTATATCTGTTTGCACAAATACCGCGACGGCTTCCAATCGTTAATACATAAAGTCCGATAAGCATGTCTTGGGTTGGCACGCAAATAGGATCTCCAATAGCGGGAGACAGGAGATTCATATGAGAAAACATAAGTAAACGAGCTTCCGCCTGAGCTTCCAAGGATAAAGGTAGATGAACAGCCATTTGATCCCCATCAAAGTCTGCATTGAAACCCTTACACACTAATGGATGTAAACAAATAGTACGCCCCTCAACTAAACTGGGTTGGAAGGCCTGTATGCCTAATCTATGCAGGGTAGGTGCTCTGTTCAACAGTACAGGATGCCCCCGCATAACTTCTTGAAGTATTTCCCATACAATGGGTTCCTTTTCCCAAATTTTCCTTTTAGCAATCCTGACATTAGAAGTAGCACGTTTCGTGATTAAATCGCGAATTACAAATAGCTGAAAAAGCTTTATTGCTATCTCTAGAGGTAATCCACATTGATGTAATGAAAGCGAAGGACCCACAACAATGACAGAACGACCCGAGTAATCGACCCGTTTCCCAAGCAGAGTCTCGCGAAACCGTCCCTCTTTACCCTCAATTACATCTGAAAGTGACTTGTATACTTTATTGTGACCATTCCGCGTCAGTTGCCCGCGGGACCCACTATCAAGAAGTGTATCCACAGCTTCTTGTACCAATTTTTCCTGGCACATTACTAAATCTCCTGGCGCTAATTCACTTCTTTTTAATAGATAGGCAAGGTTGTTATTCCGACGGATAACTCTCTTATAAAGTTCATTAATATCCGAAGTCACTACTTTATCCCCAGACCTATAAACAATGGGTCTCAATTCGGGAGGAAGAACCGGTAATAAGCACAAAACCATCCATTCTGGTTCTACATTTGTTTGAATAAAATGTTTCGCCAATTGCATGCGTCTAATCAAAAAAACTTTTCTTACTCCTCTTTTTCTATCTTCCCATTCATCTCCACTATACCCCTCGTCTTCTAATTCCTTCCATTCAACCAACGAATTCTCTATAATGATTCGCAAATCCAAATCCGCCAATTGTTCTCTAATAGCACCTGCTCCTGTCGCAATTTCCCGATTTCGAAATGTTGCAAAGCCTGGGGTAGAAAAAAAGGGGGAAATGCTATAGTTACAGGATGAAATTTCATCTTCGAATAAACCTCGTAATCGTAAGAAAGTAGGTTTTTTAGCGCTGGGCCTAGCAAAAGAGAAATTGCTGTATACTAAGCCCTCCAATTTCTTAAGCGGTTTATCTAAAAGATTCGCGATATAACTAGGAAGACCTTTCAAATACCATACATGAGTCACTGGACATGCCAGTTTGATGTATCCCATTTGATATCTTCGTATCCGAGAATCAACAAATTCTACCCCGCATTTTTGGCAAAATCTTTCGTCTTCGTTTTCAGCTACGTTCGCTCGAGAATTTCCACAAGCACAAATTCCGCTTTTTATGGGTCCAAAGATTCTTTCGCAAAACAATCCATCTTTTTCTGGTTTATCGGTTTTATAATGAAAAGTGGAGGGTCTTGTGACTTCGCCAACGACTTCCCCATTAGGTAAGATTTTGTTAGCCCAAGCCTTTATTTGTTGAGGGGAAACGAGTCCAATTTGAAGTTGTTTATGTTTATATTGGTCAATCATAAAATAGAAATAAGAAAAAATTTTTATTTATGCCGATCAAACATCCTCCCTATTTACCTGAAAGTTCTTCTCAGATACAAGGAAATGGTTCAGTTCTAGAGCCAAAGATCGTAGTTCTCGAACGAGCACTCGAAAAGATTCTGGAGGATCCTCGTGATTAGGCACTCTTTTTCCCCAGATCGTAGCATTAAGTATTTCTTGGCGAGCTATAAGATGATCAGATTTATAAGTAAGTATTTCTTGTAAAATATGAGCAACACCGAATCCTTCTAAAGCCCAAACTTCCATTTCTCCTACCCGTTGTCCCCCTTGCTTGGCTCTTCCTCGAACGGGTTGTTGGGTAACAAGCGAGTACGGCCCAGTAGAACGTCCATGGATTTTCTCATCAACTTGATGAATTAATTTTAAGATATAGGACTTCCCTATTAGAACAGGTTGTTCGAGGGGATCTCCTGTTCTTCCATCAAATATTCTGCTTTTTCCCGGGTACTCGGGTTCAAATACCCATGGATTTTTTGTTTGTTTACTGGCTTCATATAATTCCGAAAACACAAGTTTTCTTGAAGCTTCTTGCTCATATCTCTCATCAAAGGGTGCTATTCTATAATGTTTCTTTAGCAGATCCCCTGCTAATCCGAGCGAGCTCTCAAATATTTGTCCCACATTCATTCGTGAGGGTACTCCTAAGGGATTGAAGACCATATCAACAGGCGTTCCATCTTGCAAATAGGGCATATCTTGCCTAGGCAAAATTTTGGAAATGATCCCCTTATTCCCGTGTCTTCCAGCTACTTTATCCCCAACTTTAATTTCACGTTTCTGTAAAATATATACACGAATCATTATGTCGAGGGGATCCCTCTGGATCCATTTCACATCGATAACGCGCCCTCTTCCACCTATAGGTAGTTTGAGAGAAGTTTCTTTTGAAGTGGATACCTCAAGACCAAAAATGGCCCGTAATAACCCAGCTTCCGCGATATACGACGATTCACTCGCTATCTGAGGCGTTAATTTACCTACTAAAATATCGCCAGTTTCTACCCAGGATCCCAACCTCACAACTCCATTTCTGTCCAAATTGCGGAGGAAATGTTCTTCTAGATGTGGTATTTCTTTAGTGATTTTTTCAGCAGAGCCTTGGCTTGTTGTATCCGTCTGAATTTCATATTTTCGGATGTGAAAAGAGGTATAAATATCTTCACATACCAAACGTTCGCTAATTAGTACTGCGTCTTCAAAATTGTAACCCTCCCACGGCATATAAGCTACTAAAATGTTTTTTCCTAAAGCAAGTTCCCCACCAACTGTAGCTGCTCCCTCCGCTAAAATTTGCCCTTTTTTAATGGATTTACCACGCGTAACCTGAGGTTTTTGGTGCATACAAGTATTTTTGTTAGAACGCTGATGGGTAACTAAAGGAATACTTATAATCTTCCCACTACTTGATAAAAGGATCTTGTGACTTTCACTAGAAATGATCTTTCCCTCGCGTTCGGCTATAACGGAAACCCTAGAATCTAGAGCTGTTTGGCGTTCCAATCCAGTTCCAACAATGCACTTCTCGGACCGAGAAAGTGGAACTGCTTGGCGCTGCATATTAGAACTCATTAAAGCCCTATTTGCATCGTTATGCTCAATAAAAGGAATAAGAGAACCTCCAATAGAAAAATATTGGAAAGGAAAAATACTTCTAACATGAATCTGTTCCCATGCAATAGTCAGGAATTCTTGACGGTATCTAGCTGGAACAACCTGGTCTTCCTGAATACCCTGATTCAAGGATAAAGAATTTCCTGCTGCTATCATATAATATTCATCTCTATTTGGTGATAAATAAACCACCTGTCTCTCTTTTTTTTCTTTTGCTTTCTCCGATATTTCATAAAACGGACTCTCTATAGATCCCCACCAGTGATCAATTCTGGCATGAATTGCTAAGGATCCAGTAAGTCCAACATTGATTCCTTCGGACGTGTCAATTGGACAAATACGCCCATAATGGCTCGGATGAATATCTCGGCTCCGAAAACTCGCAGTTCTCCCCGTTAATCCCCCAGGACCCAAACAACTCACTTTTCGCCCATGAACGGTTTGTGTCAATGGATTGGTTTGATCAAAAACTTGAGATAAGGGGTATGTCCCAAAAAAGGTCTCATAAGTTGTTATTAATAAAATCGAAGTTGAAGTTGGAGTTACCAAAGTTTGTGGAGTCGGTTTCGATTGACGTATGAATACTCTACGGATAGTTTTTTGAACCGCATGTTGTAAACGGCCAAGAGCCAGTCCGAATTGATCTTGTAATAGATCCGCAACCGAACGAATACGTTTATTTTTCAAGTGATTCATATCGTCATCGTCAAGTATACCCGTTTCAAATTTCATTCCAATCAAATGATCCGTAGCAGTCAATACATCTCGTGGTAACAAGAATGTATTGTTCTGAGGTATATCAAGATTCAGTCTACGATTCATATTTCGTCGACCAACTCTTCCTAATTCACATTTTTGTTGAAAAAATTTCTTTTGTAATTCCTCACATAAGGACCCCGAAAATACCAGGTCCCCGCCTACACAAGCAAATTGTTGATAAAACTCCAAAATAGCTTTTTCTTTTGACTCAATCCTCTTCTTCTCCTTAGCATTCAGGAAAGACAAAAAAATTTCGGGGTAGGAAACATTATCTAAAATTTCTCTTAGATTCAAACCCATAGCTGATAATAGAACTAAAATAGATATCTTTTGTTTTCTACTCACGCGAGCCCATATCCTTTCTTTTTTATCAATTGCTAATTCCGATCTTCCTCCCCAATCTGATATTATAGTCCCAGTGTATATAGAAATTCCCTTGTGGTCTAATTCCGAGCGGTAGTAAATACCAGGACTTAGCAATATTTGATTGATCACAATTCGGTATATTCCATTTATTATAAAGGTTCCTAAGGAATTCATTATAGGAATGTTTCCAATAGAAATGGTTTGCTTTTGCACATCGAAACCAAAAATTAATCGCGCAGGTACATAGAATTCAGAAGAATAGGTGAGTGATTCATACACAGCATCCCTTTCTTTTATCGCGGGCTCTAGCAATTGATACCCTTTCGCAAATAATTGAAATGCAATTTCGTGATCTGGATCTTTAATTGTTGGAAACTTCTCAAGTTCTTCTGCCAAGCCTTGATTAATGAACCTACAAAATCCCTCGAATTGTACCTGACTAAATCCAGGTATTGTGGACATTCCCTCATTTCCATTCCGGAGCATCTTAATCTTAAGTTTCCTATTTATCGAAGAAAAATTCCATTATCAGCTCACTCTTCATCAATCCCTACGGATCAATCTAGCAATCATGGAATCTATATTCCGTTTACTGAATCACATGAAATTCTAGGGAACTCCACATACATATTTCATATATGTATTTCATACATATGAATCGAGACAATTTTGACAAAAGTTCGAATTTGGCAGGAGTACAAATGGAATGAAAATGAATTGATAAAACAGTCCTAGAAAAAAATTCTTCCACTTAAACTTTACTTTACAATATTCTAATCAGATTGGATAGGAAAGATTTCTCGTTTTATCCCCTTTCATAGAAAGGGAAAAATCATAATAATTTATAAGCACTAGAAAGTTTGACTTTAGTTCGATTTAGAATAGCACACTTAGTTTAATTTTCAAAAAGAATTTGAGGGTTCTTTTTTGTTTCGTATCGTAGTAGTAGAATTGTTGGAAAATAAAGGATTTCGTTGTAAAATCCTAAAATTCCTAAAAGAAACTACTTACTTTATTTTTTAAGTACTTACCAATCTAGTTATCCACCTATCCATATATCCTTTCTTTTATCGTAATTTCACTTGGATGGCCCAAAAAGGCCGGGCCATAATCTATATCAGAGCCAATTTCCTCTTTTTTTTATTTAAGATATTTAATGCAATGAAAAATTAAAGCACGATTCCCCCTAGGAATATGTACATAAGGGGGATCCATATATAATAATCCTGTTCGGATCTCAAGTTTACATATATACAGATTAGGAAAACATTTATTCTATTTTATTATGCCATTAAAAGGAATGGGGAAGAGAATATCAGCCATTGACTACTGCAATTCAAAAAATAAAAAGAAAATTCTAGTTAATGGTTCCAATTTGTTCTGAATTTTACAGCCTGTGACTGGAAATTCACTTTTTCTACTTTATCATCTCGATAGAATAGAAAGAAAAGGGAAGTTTTCCAGTGTTAGCAATGTGTCTTTTAAGATAGAATCCGTCGAGGAGAATAAGCGAAACAGAACCTAAAAAAGCAGAAATCAATTTTCTGAAAAATATTGGAAAAAAAAGTAAGTAGAATTTTATTCAAAATAAAATAAAGGGCTTTTTAGTATAGTAAGAAAATGCGAATGAATACTTGTTCTTTTCTCGATTTTAGATCGGATTTTTTGGCGGCATGGCCAAGTGGTAAGGCAGGGGACTGCAAATCCTTTATCCCCAGTTCAAATCTGGGTGCCGCCTGATCAAGAAAATACTTAGGATTATAGTCCTGATCAAACTCGACAAATTCGTGCCCCTACCCATAAGTTGGGGCAGGGGAGTAACTAGGTCTGGCGATACTAGATTTTGAGAATTCATACCATAGTTCTATCCTGAAACTCGGGTTTGTTTTGGCAGCAGTGGCCCAAAGGGCTACCAATAGGGATAAGGTAGCGTTTCCTTCTTCTTTTTTTAATTTGAATTTATTCGATTCAGGAATTTAAAACTACGAGGCTAAGATGTCAGAAATCCTTGTTTGTATCCAAAGGGCCCTAAGGGACATTCTTTTTTCAATCTAAGATGAGTTCGCGAAGAAATATCAACACTTCTTAATTATCAGACATTTTTTTATCGTACATCTTACTACATACACTTCGTACATCTTATGCTATCTACATACACTAAAGTAAAGGCTACTGATTCTGTCGAGAATCAGATTGAATAGGCTGATCAAAAATCAATTTCGGAGTTGTGGATAAGGTTTTCTCACTCTTTCATAGAAAGATAGAAAGCAGGGCAGTAGGGTTTAGGTCAAAAAATAAACAGGGGTAAGGTAGATATTCAATAAATATTTAGCTATCCTAATTTTAGGATATATTCCGCCGCCCTTTGCTTATAAAGGGGTGGTAACAAAAGGAAGAAAAAATCTCTCTATTCCCGCGTCTTCTACTCAGAACACCCCCTATATTCTTTTTAGAGAAAGAGCTATGTATCGTATTTATACTTAATACTCTCCAATTCTACTAAAAATCATATTAAGAATTTGTTAGGAGTAAATTGCTTTAACCGATTCTTCCATAGTCTTAAGGCAGAATGGCCTTTTGACTCTGTACCCTTGATTCCACTATGATTATTGATCAATAGTGGAATAATTCCTTTATAGAAATAGGAGACATAATTTACATGGATATAGTAAGTCTCGCTTGGGCTGGTTTAATGGTAGTCTTTACGTTTTCTCTTTCGCTAGTAGTATGGGGGAGAAGTGGACTCTAGGGATACTACTAATTGAGTAGTCGAATTGTAGTCTCCACTCTTTTCTTTAATTGATTGTTTTGCATTAATCATTTTGCCAAACTTTTTTCTCTATTTCTTTAGTTTTGTTTCACTCTTTTAAGAAAGAGTTTCTTAAAAGAGTCATTCTATTCTACTATAAATAGAAAATAGAATAGAAAGAGCGATTGCGATTTGCGATTATAGTAATTCAGAATTTCTACTAGAAGTAACGAGTCAAAATAAAGTTCTATACATAAACATAAGAAAATTATACTTTCTTACACGAAGCTATTCATAACATATCGAACATTTTCCATTTAGGCTCTTTTCTTATTCTTAGGATAAATTTTATGTTCTTTTTTTTTGTTTTGAAGGACCCCGCGTGAAGCATCTCGAGGCATTTTTAAGCATGAAAGATTCGCAGGTTTTTCCTTTTACTTTTTTCTTTTATTATAGTCTATTCTCGTATTATTTTTCTCCCCCTCCATGGATTTTTTCAACGAAGAATTGTCTTCGATTTTTTTTTTACTGAATTTCAATTAAGTGGATGCAGTGAAAAAAAAAGTTGAATTAGACTGCTATTTCAATATACTAATTTATTCTATGTAGATTTAAGATAATCTAATAGAAGGAATCCAAAGTGTGGTAGAAAAAACTATATGTAGTTTTTTCTACCACACTTTATGATTCCAACCGGATCCTTTCATTTTAGACTTTTTTATTTTAATCCCTTTTTCATTTTTTCAACGATTAATTGGAATTCCAATTAATCATTTTGGCTGGCCGTTTTTACATAAAGAATAAGTAAAAACCCAGTAGGAACTAGAATGAACAATGTAGTAGCAATAAATGCGAGAATATTGACTTCCATAACTTCTCTATTCTTTTTTTCACAATAACTCGGGATGTAATCCCATGGAGAGGAAAAAAGGGTATCCTGTAAATTCAAGGAGAGGACTTGCATTCTGATAATACTGAATCAATTCAATATTATGAATATCGGATCTATCAAATCAATTCACGGTTGATAGTGGAATAATATAACATAGGAAAAGAAAAACCCTTATCCATACTAAGACCAAAATAGGTTTTTTGATTGGATTCGGAACCCCCTCTATTTTTCATCCTTTTCCACTTTTGCTTTTCTATATGTATAACCCAGAATCTTTCTTATCTTATATTAGCTAATTTCTCTTCCTTTTTCTTTTTCTTATAGTTATACATACAATTATGTATGTATTATATGACCGACTTTCTAGGGGTCACATAGACATCCAAATAAACAGTAGAAGTAGAAATGAGATCGAGAAAAGAGGATCTTAAATAAAAAAGATCCAATATTTTAATTTAGGAAAGGGGTGTGGTTTACCCCCCAAAAAGGAACTAATTATATTAAATGCATTCTCGAATAATAAACGAATACGATTTATGTATGAATTCTGATAAAATCCCGGTAATCTAATTATACTAATCCACGTATGATATGTATGTCTTTCCTTATCAACCGGAAGTCGTGAAAAAAATTCCTATACTGCTCTCTTTTTACTGAGAAATGCGAAATAAAAAAAGTAAAGTAAGGGCGCCCCTATAGATATTTGATCTTGCCTCCTACCCCCCCTTTTCAGGGAAATTTTTGATGAAAAAAAGGAAAGATTAATTTGCCCGTTCATTGAACTCTAGTTCGGGACTGACGGGGCTCGAACCCGCAGCTTCCGCCTTGACAGGGCGGTGCTCTGACCAATTGAACTACAATCCCTGCGGGGTGTATGGCATATCTATTCTTAAATAGAACCATAAGAAGATTCGATTCGTCTGTCGTATTCTAAAAAATAGACGAATCATATTCTTCTTTATTTCTATCGATTAGATCCTTTTTTTATGGAAGAAAAAAAAAAACGGATTTAGTTCATATTCACAAAGCCCTAGATTATTGGGCCGAGCTGGATTTGAACCAGCGTAGACATATCGTCAACGAATTTACAGTCCGTCCCCATTAACCGCTCGGGCATCGACCCAGGAAGATTTTATTCTAGGGTTTTTTAGAATCTATGACTAACCTAACCTCTTTTTATAATACTCCCTACCCCCAGGGGAAGTCGAATCCCCGCTGCCTCCTTGAAAGAGAGATGTCCTGAACCACTAGACGATAGGGGCATCCAATAGACGATAGAGCCATATACAACCACTCGTCATTATATTATAATGATAGTATGAGCAGTTTTTTAGAATTGTCAATATACTGGAAGAGTATAACTAGATCAAAGCAAAGAGTCTTTCCTACTTTAAAAAAGAAAAAAGTGAATGAATTTAGTAAAAAAGTAGTTTATCGGATTCGAACTAATAACTTCCCTCTTACCATGGCATTACTCTAGTACTAAACGAAAAGCCCCTTATCGGATTTGAACCGATGACTTATGCCTTACCATGGCATTACTCTACCACTGAGTTAAAAGGGCTTTTTATTCAATTTTATTAAAAAATTAGCTACATATCGAGATATAGAAGTTTATTCTATGGAGATTATGTAAACACGATCTCGGACGACTTCCCAAACCAAAAACCGGAATTGAGGAGGAGAACAATTGTGAAATCGGATACAATAATGGGCCAAAAAGAAAAAGGGCCAAAGGGGCAATAAGAAATGCTGTTAAAAAAATGGTAGACTTTGTTTTTTTATCTTTACGCTATTCACTTTTCACGTGCTCAGAATGTTCTGCAGAATTAGGGACTTTTTTCTCCTATTGGCGGATCGTATAATGAGAACTTTCTCCATTTATGTTTTATTTCCCCTAATTCTAATTGGGTGGGGTATAAAGGAATTTGCGCTCTTCATATATCCATATGGTTGGGTATTAATTTTCAGTGAAATACTTCTTATCTGTTTTGGTGCGGGATTGAAACAATTTTTAACAGGCACTCTTTGGAAAAACCTTAGAGTTCAAAACTTTTTAATTTTTCTTAAAAAGTTTTGGACGGATTTGTTGAAGCCATTTTCAACAGGTACCCCTTGGAAATGGAGTACTTGAATATTCTACAAGGATTCTGGTGCATTTTGAACAAACTATGTTGGAGTTTTCTCAATAATTTTATTTTAACGAATTTCTACTGCAGAGTAGAAAAATTATTCTACTGCCTCCCCAACAAAAAAGAAAAACCATATCCTACATACCGAACTCCTGCAGGTTCAAGGTTTTCCATTTCCGAACACTACGAAAAAGGAAGATTCTGGATTCTTGATCCTAAGGTGAAAAGGAAGGGAAGAGATACCCAGATTCTTTGTTCAATTCTGAATAAAAAAGAAAAGGAAGAAAGAGATTTATGGGAACTGTATTGCTTACCTATATCTCTTAGTGTATATTGTAGGAATAATCAAACTCGTCTTTAGAATACGATCCTAATCGAAATGCATACATTTGGTTCATACGCTATTAGCATGGTAAAAAGAGATGTATTTTACAGACTAGAGAGAGGCTATATAAATCCTAAAGTAAAGTAAAGGCCCGCAATTAAAGTACCAACTGCTCGCTCTCATGAACTTTCTCTGTTTGATTCGATAAGGTGGAATTCGCCTCCTTCTCGAATGGCTATCCTTGACAAAAGGTAGCGTTGGTATCATAATCTACATGTAGCGGGTATAGTTTAGTGGTAAAAGTGTGATTCGTTCTATTCGGAATTTGAAATGATATACTTAAGGCATCCTTAAGTTTTTTCTATTCATATTCCGATAAAAACTTTAGTTCTTATAAAGGGTTTAATCCTTTTCCTCTCAATAGCATATTGAGGAAGAATATACATTCTCGCGATTGGTAGCCAAAGACTTTTTGAATTTGCATGCAAAATAAAAATTCGATTATGAATACAGAGTCGCGAAGCATAATTTTGCATTGGATTAAGTACTCCAATTGAATAAATATGAGTAAAGGATCTATGGATGAAGATAAAAAAAAGGTTTATTTCCAATCGTAACTAAACCCCCTTTTGTTTAAAAAGGAAATGGAAGACCAATAGCTAAAAATGATAGTTTTGGTTTACTAGAACCATCAGTATATTGTTTCAGCTCGGTGGAAACCCAACTCTTTTCCTCAAGATCTCTTGAATGAAATTAGGGAACGAAGTAAGTAGATTAGATAGATATTTAGGAGAATTTCTATCTCCTATTCTATAGGGATCATCTAGAAAGCGGAGAGCTTTGGTTCCATTCAGACAGAAAAGCTGACTTAGATGTTAAGTGGTGAGAATATCCATAAAGGAGCCGAATGAAATCCAAATTTCATGTTCGGTTTTGAATTAGAGACGTTAAAAATAATCAACCAACGTCGACTATAACCCCTAGCCTTCCAAGCTAACGATGCGGGTTCGATTCCCGCTACCCGCTCCATTCTGTATAAATTCCGTAGAAAAGACTATTCTATTTGTCTAGACATGATAGAGACTTGTATTCAACCTTTTTCGTCCACCTTCAGCCCTACAGAGCGGAGTAGAGCAGTTTGGTAGCTCACGAGGCTCATAACCTTGAGGTCACGGGTTCGATTCCCGTCTCCGCACTTAGCGGTCCATATAAATGGACTATTCTATTTGTAAAGTTGAATTAGACTGCTATTTCAATATACTAATTTATTCTATGTAGATTTAAGATAATCTAATAGATATGGTAGAGAGCTATATCCAACCCAACCTTTTTTTTATTTAGCAGGCAGAAAAGAAAAATAAAAGAAAAGCATAGTCTATCCCCTTTAAAAGCAGTTTGTCTCTTGTTTGTCTCGGCGAATTCCCGGTTTATGGAACCCCCTCGGCAAGTTTGCTTTTTGCCTCCAAAGCACTCTTTTTTTTTTTTTGAATCAGGTGCAAAGGAAGGATAAGATAGGAAGGGATACAGTACTAGACTAACAACTACTTAATTAA